CTCTAGAATCCGGGGGTCAAGCTAGCAACTAGGTCCATTGGATCGATCGTGAGAGATTAAGGTGTTGCTACGCTATGGTCCGGTGGGTCAGGATCATGTTGGGGGGTCACTCCTCTCGCAGGATTAAGATGAATCGCAGGGGATGTTTGAGTTCTACTACCTCGTCGCGCTTACCGGAGTCTGAAACGAAGTTGTGCGATGCCCCCGTGTCGACTAAGGCCACAGTGTCTCGTCCGTTTACCGTGACACCAACGTGCGCCTCTCCTGCTCGACTCACTCATTGTCCCCTTAATCGCATTCAGCAGCTGCCCCCGCTCGGACGCCTCCTCTTCCGACTGCACTGCATTAAGGGGGGGTGCGAAATGCGGCTTCGAACAGATGAAAGACCTCATCTCCTGCCGTTCCGCCTTCCTTGGCGGTTTCGGCCCCTGTATAGTCATTGCGTCTTGCCCTCTGGCCTGACGAACCTCTTCTTCGACTCCTTCCCTTTGGCTTGCCTCGGTCCCTTACCCCCCGTGCGACTCGTCGCGCCAAGGTACTTGAAGTCCACTAGCCGATCTGCTACTACCAAAGCAGCACTCAGATTCTGCACATTCTGCCTCTGCAGTTACGCTTGCTCCCAAGGTTGTAACCCCTTCAGAAAGTGAAAGAACCTGTCTTCGTCCGACATGTCCTTTATGTCGAGCATTAGCGCAGAAAACGCCTTGATGTAGTCCCGGACCGCTCCGGTCTGTCTCAGATTCATCAAGGAATGATGTGCCATCCACGACACATTACCTGGTAAGAACTGAGCCTTCAACTCAGCCTTCAGCTGCTCCCAGGTTCCGATCGAGCACTTCCCCATGCCGACCTCATCCGACCTGGTCCGCCACCATAACTTGGCGTCAGCATCAAAATACATCACTGCCGTCTGTACCTTAGCTTCGTCGGACAGCCTCTGCGCCGACAAGAACTGTTCCATGTCCCATAGAAAGTTCTCTAAGACCTTTGCGTCCCGTCGCTAAAAGGTCTCGGCTCCGGAACCCTGACTCTCGACGTCTCTAACCTCCCTGGCTCACGGCTCTTCTCAGAACGACAACCACCTCGTCCATCAGGTTCGTCAACTGAGCCTGCAGACTGCCGATCAGGTCCTCACCCCGAAGTCGATCTCCCTCCAATGAAGCTAATCTGGTACTAAACCCCCCTCCGGTCCTCCATGACGGCTCGTACATCGGCCTTACTGTATTCTAAGGAATGGATCCGTCCCTCCAAGACCTGAAACACTCTGTCTACCCGATCTCGCATCGACTCGTGGCTCCTCGATACCGCTCGTCTCGCCAGCTGCTGTAGTCATCGTCTCCGACTGCTGGTCCGTACACTAGCTGATCTTGACTCCGTGCACTCGGCTGCTCTCGTCCGGCTCGCACCAGGCTCTACACTCAGTCCCGGTCCGAATCTGGTATCAAGATTCCAATGACCGCTCACAGTCTCGTATGCTTTCCAACGGTCACGCCGGAAGATCCCGACCTCCTCCGATATCTCCCAACGTGTGGCACTCCGTCCAGCAGTCCGTCGCCTTCCAGAGTCAGCCTCCCTGCAACTCGCCACGTGCACTGCCTCCTGCAAGAGAAGTGAGTCCGGAAACCCCTCTAAGATTCACACAGTACAGTCACACACATCAAGATCAAGTACTCAGCCATGTGCACCAGAAAGATTTTCATTAAGTCAAAGAATCACTGTACATCAGCCATGCACCTTGTAGTGCCAACAGTAAACCGACAAGACTAACTAATCAGACTCTGACCCTACAGATCTGACTCGCACAACTACTCGCGTTGTACTGTACAACTGCTTACTGACTGTACAATGGACAGAACCCCCTCTTTATAGGCCTCGGTTACTACGCCTATCTTCTAGAGACTGATAAGCTCCACCGACAGAACATGATAGGCCGCACCGACCTACGACCACCCTGCTGGCCTAACTAAGAACCTTCAAAACCAGCTCGGCGCGCACTAACAAAAAAAAAAAGGTCCTCTGTGCCATCCCTCGCGTCGCGTCGCGCCCGCCGCCCCTCTGCCTATGAATGTTTTGTAAACCCCATGGTCGATCCCTATCGAAAACCCTTAAGTAAGGTAAACGGGCCTACTCTACTGAAGTCGCAAGCCTTTGGCACTGAAGTAGGGCGAGCAGCCGGTTACACTACGACAGTACCAAGGAGCCGGGTAGTGGATTTGCTTTTTATAAAGAGTGTTTCCGTGTCCCGAATCAATAGCGATAGAAGCGAACGGAACTCCGAGTCGAGAAGTGGGCCTATAAATCCCCTCTATCGGATGTAAGGCTGAGATGATCTCAACCTTTTCCTTTCCGACCTTTACCGTGGGAATCATGCAGGGGGCCTCTTCACTCATTAGGCACACTACCCTCATGAAGGGCATGGGGACAGCTCAAACAGTATGCAGGAATTCCATGCCTCATATGACTTGGAAATCATCGATAGGAAGAGCCATAAGGTTAGTCGTACCTGCCCACGGTCCTATCCGTATGGACACGCCCTTCGCCAAGCCTGCAATGGGACGCGCCTCCGAGTTGACTGCCTTCATTTTGCTGGAGTCTTTCTCAAGCTTGAGCCCCAACCGACGTGCCTCTTGATCCGCAACGAAGTTGTGTGTTGCCCCCGTGTCCACCATAGCCCTAGTGGACTTGCCATTGATGCACACATCAATATACATGAGTTCCCGAGCTTGGGGCTTTGCTACCTCCGTCTGCCCCTAAATTGCATTTAGCAGCCAACAAGCCCCCATCCTGGGCTCTTCTCCTGATGATTGGGCCTGCAACGTGTTCAACGATTGCTTTTGTGGGCAGGCTCGATGCGCGCCGTTGCATATGAATATGAAAGACCCCGTGTTCCATCCAGAATTTTTAGGGCCAGTCTTAGCATCATGGCCTTTCTTGGACGTCTCTTTCTCATGGGTCTTCCTGTCCCCCATAGAGCCCTTCCCCTTTCAAGGCTTCGTCGCCGGCTTAGTCTTCGTCGAAGACTCCGTCTTGTGGCCATACTCCACAAGTCTCTCTGCAGCTGCTTGGGCCGAGGCCAAATCCTGCACTCCTCGTCTCTGCAACTCAGCTTCTGCCCATGGCTGGAGGCCATCCAGGAAATCAAAGAGCTTGTCCTTCTCCGACATGTCTCGGATGTCAAGCATCAGCGCCGAGAATTGCTTGACATAAAAATGCACCGATCCGGTCTGTTTGAGTCGTTTAAGACTCTTCCTCGCAAGGTACTCAACGTTCTCGGGCAGGAACTGAGCCTTAAGCTCTCTCTTGAGATCTTCCCAAGTGTCGATCGTGCAACGCCCACTCTGGACGTCCTCATACCTCGTGCGCCACCATAGTTTTGCATCTCAGGTGAGATACATTGTTGCCATCGACACCATAGCATCCTCTGAGCCTGGCCGAGTGGCTCGGAAGTACTGCTCCATGTCCCATAGGAAGTTATCCAGTTCCTTTGCGTCTCGGGCGCCATTATAGCACGTTCGGGCACCCCAATCCGACTTGGGGCATCCACGTCCCCAACTCTGCCATTCCCAATGGCCCTCTTAACCACGTTTACTTCTGTGGTAAGGTCCGCAATCTGGGCCTTGAGCACCTCAATGGAACTCAAAATATCCTAGCCAAAACCTTAAATACTTTCTGCCCACTCAAGGTGGCCTTTCTCAATGGACTCTACCCGAGAGTCCAAACCTACGATGCCCTCAATGAACGCCCTCAATCTCATCTACCCTTTCCTCTAGACGAGTAACACGTTCACGGGTATGTAGGTACGTACCTTTCTCTGGTAGCTCCCCGCCAGCGATCTCCACAGTCGACATCGTCGCTTCACAGCGTGGATCTGATAGAGTGCTGCGAATGAGGTGAGGTTTGAAATCTGAGACAGCGTCCGAGCGAGCGACAGCGCAGCGAGTGAATTGTTGAATGCTGCGAACGCTGCAAGTGAATATATGAAGAAGATTGTTAGGGCTTCTACTTACTAGGAGATAGTGGATGTACCATTTTCTGGGTTCGAATCCCATAGCCCTACTGTGAAGGAAAAGACTGATTATGCACCACATGACAAGATATATCATCATTAAGAAAGAGGGCTATTGCAGTGACTCTCATTTGACTACAGGTGCGGATGGTCGTTTTGTCAATTTGATTGAGGAGATCTTGATTCAAATAGATGTCTTTTGGAAGGATAAAGCTATCTCTCATTACCAACTAGAGGAATCCGAAGTGCTTGAATTCAAAGCCTCTATTGTGAAATCATCCTTTCGCTTTTCTGCCATGTTTAGGTCCTACATTCCTAAACCCAATCAACCGGGAATTTTGAGACCAATTACTCAAAACTCAAATTGACTTCCTGTCTCTTATCTCATACCGTATCTGATATCGTATCTGACCCTTCGGTAGTTAATCGGTTGATATCTAACAACAAGACAGGGAAAGAAACATGCCTAACGTTAATAAAAAACAAGAGTTTATAGGACCAGATTGACAGAGATCATTATCCTATGCCAATGATGGACAAACTGCTACAAACTGTGAATGGTCCAGAAGTGATTTCGGTCTTTCTGGATATAACCAAGTTTTGGTTCATCCGAGGCTGCTTCTGTGACCAAAAGTTTCATTGTGGCATGCCTATTAGAGAATGCCTTTTGGATTAATAGATCCTGGCGCAAAAGCTAGCAGCTCTTCAAGATATGCTAGGATCGTATATAAGACTTTCTCTTTTTTAGATTATTGTGTTCCCGATAAAAAGAGAAGACCATTTAGAGAATATCTTTAAGAGAAAAGAGAGTTTCATATAGCTCTAAATCCTGATAAAAGCCACTTTTTCATGACCCGGGGGAAAGAATTGCTGGGTCATATTGTCACAAAGGAAGGAACTTTCATAGACCCAGAGAGAGTCAGCGCTATACAGAAGTTACAGCTTCCAAATCCCGAGAAAGAGTTACAGTCATTCTTTGGTAAGATTCATTTTTTACGCAGATCTCTTCCTGACTCCGAAGAAATGGTTTTTACAATCTCAATGCTTGGGAGAGGACAGGGGATCAAGTGGAGTGATGAAGCGGGCTTTTAACGATATAGAAAATGCTCCTGTTTCAGTTTCTCCGCAGTTAGGTAAGGATTTTGTTTTTTTTACTTATGCATTGCATCATGGAATACATTCTTCGCTATATTGCTTCGGGAGAATGGTAGTTCACATATGCGCAACCCATTGCTTTTACGAGTCATGCCCTTGAAGAAGCTTAAGACAAATATTCCCCCCCGTCACCCCCCAAAAGCTGTTGTTAAAAGGCTGCGTCAGTTTAGAAACCATTTCAAAATCCCCCAAACCATCATCTATGTTCCCGAAGCCTTTGTCAGATCTCTGCCTACCCAGCAAGAGACTAATGTGAAGAGAAGTAACTGGATGGCTGAAGTACGGGAATTTGATATCGAAATCAAAACTTCTGACGTTGGTTAAAGGTATATATCTGTCTCTTTGAGTTCATTTCCATAGCTCCTCCCGCCGAATATAGACAAGAATAGCCTAGAAGACCTGTCCTCCCTACCCTAGATGTGGATCATCGGACCAGAGAATATCTGTTGTTCGGCAGCTGGAGACTCATTTTTCGTTCGACCTGCCTGAGTCGTACTACCACCAATAATACTGCCGAATCAATCAATGAATGAATCCCCCAATTGCAGGGAAAAGGATACTTATGCGGATGCCCCCCTTCAGCAGTTGTTCGACTTACCTCTGGAACCGATTCAAGAGCCCTTCCATTCGATATTGGGGTTCAGTCTGCAGTTGATGATTCGCCCCAACCACTGATCGAGTTTCCCCATCCGACAGCGGCTAACTCAGATCTTGCCCTAATTCTTTCTCTCCCACTACAGCCCTCTGTCTGTAATAGCCTCTGGAGGAACCACTAGTCGATAGTCCACCTCACAGATTGGAAGGAGGTAGCCCAGAGATGCCTTCCCCCCCCTGCCTCTCCCGTCCCGATCCAAGACTTCCATTCCCGGATCAGTCCCCAACCCCTAATCTCTTTCCTTCCCCTGCCGGAATAGTATTTGAAAGTGTTTTTCGTCGAAGGAGTAGAAGGCCATGTCACCTCCCCACCCCCTGATCTCCCCTCTTTTGCTGCACGACCTCATTCAGGATCTGAACCCTCTAACCCTCCCAAATCCCTCCCTACCCGGCGAACCAGATATTTCATAATCATTAGTAGATTCAAGATTTGTCGTAGGAGATTAAATAGAATAGGACCAGCCTTGCTGAAACTGTGTTCAACCTTCTGCCCCTGCCCATCCGTCAAAATGAGTTCTGATTCAAATGAGGGACGGGAGTGACTCGAGGCTTTCCTGAGAGGGACTTTCTCCTCCGGCTGCCTGGGCTGAACCCTGCCCCCTCCTTTTAGTCGAGTTTCCAAAGACCGGGATATTTCATAACCAGAAATATTGTCACCTATCCTGTAAAGAGAGTTCGACCTGCCTTCCTCGGTAAAAGAACTACCTGAGAAAGCGTATTCTTCCCTGCAACCGGGAATCGACCTCCCCCTCCCAAAGAAGAGTCGAGTCGTCCATTGAAAGCCTTCCTCTTCCTCTCGCCCACCCGAAATGCTCGGTCAACGGATCTTGATAGGCCAACGGAACGGGCTCTAGAACAGGGGGAATCCCGCCTTGCTCTTGCTCGGTGACTTGCGTGCGGGCCCCTTTAGCGTTCTCTTGCTCGGGTAGATAGCTCCGGAGCGGGCTAACACCTCGGGCACTGTGCCCCGAGCGGATCGCCCTCTCTCAAACCCCGTAGGGCTGGGATACGCCCAGCTCTCTCGTCACACCCCTCTTCGTCGCTTATCGTCTCTAAGGGCTAAAGCGACGCGCGAAGAGTAAGAGCTTCTTGGTCATTGTTTAGAAACTGAAATCATACTATACAACCGCGGCGAGGAGTCCAAAAATGACGTTACGCTACGCCTCACCCAATAACAATAATGTAATCCCAAACCCAACTAAACAATTTAGACTAGAAGCTTTGGCCATATTTAAGGAGTGCAAAGGAGGCCTCGGGAGACATGGCAAAACAATTCAGGCAGTAGCAGGGCTTTACTTGTTATTGGATTGAATCCACACTCCACGTACTACTTCACTACTACTATGTTAGTGGAGTCTACTATTACGGAACTTGTCTTCACTGTCAAGAAAGTCTTCGGAACGAGTCTTCACTATCATTAGGTCACTCTGCCCTGCCCTAGTTTGAAGTAGTGGTGTAAAGGCACGTTCCGCAGCTATAGAAGAGAAGACCCTACGTGCTTTATGTCGTATAGCGTGAGCAGTAGTAGTAGTCGTAGTGGGGTGAAGCGTTGCGGTCTGGTTATTAGGGACTCTGCGTGTGTGGACCTCGCCCTCCCGAAGTGAACCAGCTGCTAAACCGTCCTCTACTTCTTTCCGGCTAGTGGTCAGGTGTGTTAGGGGTGTTCATGGGTGAGTCCGCCCGTGGGTTAGGGTAGTGTCGAGCAAGGGCTGGGACAATTGCTATCGTGGCCCGCGAGTGATATCTCTCAAGAAGCTACCGGGGCCAAGCTCGTTCTACCGGACGCCTACTTGCCCAACTCTTTGGCTCGCCCGGTCAACGCAGCATGCCGTCCCCGCCCCACCCACCTTGTCCATTCTCAAACAAAGATTGATTGATCGATTGAATAGTACGGTCGACTCCCCCCATCTAGTTGAGTTCGGAAAGGGGAATCCATGTCTGTCTGTGCACGGAAGGAACGAGAGGCTCCACTTTTCGTTTTAGGGGGCCTCCATTCCGAAGCCAGTCTTGCCGCGGTGTGATTGCCCAACAACATCTAGTGGTCTCCCCTCTTTACTACGCCCGCCAACAGACGGGAGATTCGGATACCGACCGGACAACTGACCGATTCTGTTACCTATAAGATCCCTATACGAAGTTGGCCGGCCATGTTTCCATCACTATTCCCAATTCCTGTTCCGATCGTATCCCTTCCCCCCGCTCCAGCAGAACAACATAGAAAGAGGTGTTCGTGAAGGAGCTCGTACCTGCCCGCATAGAGTTCTGATCAATCAAAGAAGAACTTCTCATGTAGTGGTCGGCCTTCCTACGCTGACGAATGCCTCCTTCTAGGAGAGTAAGCAAGCGTGCCTTCCCTCTAATCGAATTTCACCCGCTTCGGTTTCTTTTTTAGTTGTAGCCTGCAGAAGTGCGAAGGATCATCCGTAGATGACCCGAGGTTTAAGCTATGTAGTGAGCTTAAATCGTGGGCCTGGGAATTCATATCTACTCATTCAATTCCGGCTAGCTTGAGAGTTCTAACTTGGTAGATTGCTAACGCCTGCATCATAACTAAAGTGCCGCCGTGCCCTGCCTTCCGAAGCATGGGAAGAAGCTGGTTTAGCTGGTCCATGAGTTAGGCCGGGTTTTGATAGCTACCCCTTTTGCACTCTGGCTCCTCCTCTCTGCCTCCCATCTTTTATTTCTGATACCCTTTTCCTTATTGTCCAGCTGATTGATCATCATAAGTGGAAACGTTTACATTCCCAACCCCCTTAGCTCATACCTTGTGGTAGAGAGCGAGCGTCCCGGTCGTCGCCGTGGGCGTAGTCTTAACCAGCCCAGCACTAGAAACTGGCCCCTGCAGCGCAAGCCGGAGTCCAGTGAAGGCCCGCTGCAAGGGGTGGTGGCTGGACCGCTCACATTGACCAGTGCAGAGCGGCAGCGGTCTCCAACCACCAACAGAGTGGCGACTCCACTGGGTACGAGTTTGATCTCTTGATTGGAGGCGGGAGACTCCAGTCTTTTGATTAGATTTCCGCTCCCCCTATGCTGGTTAAGTACTCAGCTGGCGACCGTCGCTTTACTGTTCCAAACTCTGTTGAGTGCTTTGTCCAGCAGTTAGCCTTCTGTCAAATCGGAGATGGACCGAGATGGAGAAACCATCCATCCTTCCCTTTTTAGTCCTCTGGCATTAGGACCTCTGGACCCTATGCCAGAGCTTTCCCTCCTCACCTACATCCGAAAGTTCGTCGGTGCAGAATATTTACAGAATAATCCTGCTCGAATAGTTCCGATGGCTCTGCAGCCTGCATTGCGTTGAGGAGGAAACAGTAGCAGCACACGTAATAGGGGCTGTTCGTCCTAACTTGGGACGGGATAGCTCTTGACTGGTTCAAGCAGTTGGCCCCAGTCTCTATCAGAGGGTGGTATGACATTGAAACTGCTTTCAATAACAGGTTTGGGGTCAAACCTGATTCCCCTCACAATGAGGAAGAAAACCCTCCACTTTTACGAGAAGAAGTCCTCAACGTGGACTGTATAGAAGTTGTATAGCCTCCTCCGACAACGAGGTGCACAAACGAAAAACGAGGAGGAAGAAGAATGGGAGGATATCATAAAAAAGTTCTGTCAGACCCTAGAAGATGCTGAAGAACTGAGCGCTGCCCTCCCAACCATGCCAATAAACTCTTCCATGCAGTCCTATCTTCCCAATCTTATCGATAAAAGAGTAGCAGTGGTAGTCCCTGCCTGAAGAATAAAAGACTACCCAGCTACAAAGCCAAATCACCTCTTCTGCCGGGCAGAAGGGAAATTGCAACTCAGTCAGAGCCAAATTCGAAAGGATGCTAACAAAGGCCAAAATGAAGGCCTTGTAGTTGGACTCTTATTGGCCTCCTTGAGTAGCCTAAAGTAAAGTCCCATCATTAAGAAACTGGGACGTTTCTTAAAATCAATCAGTCCCTTCTCATGGTAAATCAGCATTTGACTTTCAACAAGTAACTGACGCATGGTTTCATTTTTCATGTTTTTTTCTATTGGAAGGGTCACCAAAGGAACCGTGTCCCGACCATGTGACTCATGCCTTTGCCTTTCAAATGTGCAGGTCGCACACTTTCCTCTCATCCTTCTCTTGCAGGTTGTCAATCAGACGTCGCGGATCCCTCGGTCTTGCAAAGGAAGGCCTCCAGTGGCCTACTTGACCCTGGGCATCGATGGTAAATTCTGGGGTGCTGCAAAACCTCCATAAAGGAATTGACCATGATGCTCAAGGGTCCATCTGGACGAGATTCGGCACAGGAAGCAACATGGCACCAGCGGATGAACGAGCGATGCGGATATTGACTGAGTTACAGCTCTTGGAGAAGGGACTCCGGTAAGAATTGCACTTTTAGAACGGAGGAAGCCGTTATACAGTGTATTCCTTCCGTCGTTGTTGTCGCTCGATCAAGAGGAAGAATAGTAGGGCTCAAAACCAAACCTATCTCTCATAATGCCGCCTACGAGAGTGAGGAAGTGAGTCTAGAGAAAGAAGCGTGAAGGCATTCTCTGACAGCGGGGAAGAGGAAAAAGTTCTCTCTCTCCGGCGTACGAATAGAGTGTTTTCAATGAGTCTGATATACGTGAAAACAACTCCCTCATTTGATTAATGAAATTTACAATGAAATGAATAAGGGCGCTCCCAACCTTCTCCTGCTGAATGGATCGCTGTCTCTGATAGAGACAATCGCTCACTCCTTACGTTCACATGGAATGAACTATTCTTTGGGCCCGCATCGGCAGCCCTTGCAGATGCAATCAAGGAATCCACTCCCGTTTCATCAAATTTCTCTTTTCTTTGATTTCTGTCCATTGGGCCTTGAAGATCATTGTTTGTGACTTGACAGCGTCCTTTCTCTTCCAGCAACTTTCTTTTTGAATAGAAGCAGCATTCGCAGCTGCTGCCAAATATGTCGCGAGGGTTTGCTTGGCCCGACTGAACTCCGACTTCAATGGAGAACTTCTGAGGCCTTCACTTCAATATTTGACATCTTTTTGGCCTCTTTCTCCTTTCAAAATGGATTTCATCATGGGAACATCGAGCTAACTCCATTGTCATCGCGGTGGCATTTTATGGCTTCCCTTTCAAATCTAATGTCAACTTAGTCGACTTATTGATAGTCCGACTGCATTTTCTGCATTTGACTCAAAGGCTTTATGTTCTGGGGAGTCATTGTCATAATTGCCACTTGTTCGTCGCCCCGTGAGGGATCATTCACTTCTCTGCATCTTCATCGGAATCTAGAATTCATTCCTCAGATCTTCTTTTTCTTTCAGAGTCCTGAAGATTTTAGGATTGTCCTCCTCTGTAACGGATATAAACTATATAGGTTTCATGTGGCACAACTCAATCAGTCCCGGCAGTCTCATCGGACACTGGAGATTGCTGTTGTGAATCAACGGAACTTGGTGATACCGGTGGTACCTTGGGTAGGTCGCTGCCCGGAGGATCCTCTAACCCTTCGGCTGGTTTCCCTTCTTTTGGAACTCTCTCCTTCGTGTTTCCTCTTTCGCTTCTCCCTATCTTTGTCCCCTCCTCCTCGTCGCCTCCACCTCCCGATGATTGAGGGGGAAGCAAGACCGAAGGTGCAGCAACCTAGGGTATAGAAGGATTAGGAGAGGGATCATGTTGGATGGTGGGGGTCGTTGTTAACTCCGAGCATCATCACCATCGTTGTCCTGCTAGCACTACTTAAAAGCTCCGGTCATCAAATACCTTTGTCAATCCAGCTGTTTGCCTTGGCCCAGAACCTAGGCCTTATCTGAAGGAGCATGTCATCGGTTGTATTAGGGACAACGTTCCTTGCTCTTGGGCTCCAAGCCTAGTATCTCTGTATCCGATGTTTTGGGTAAGTCGGGGATTTTTGAAGTTTCATTGAGAAAGAAATGAAAGGCGAGTCAATCTCTTGATCAATTTGAGGAGAGAGCACTACAATAGGGTGAGGGACGGAAGGGAAGGAATGCATGCTACGAAAGAAGGGGTCGGGGAATCGGAGAAGTAAAGGAGCCACTAGGCTATGTTGAAACCGGAAATTGAGTGGTTGTAGATAAGAGACTCGTCACACAGGTAGTCTTCGGCTTCCGGATGAATTTGGCAGAGGGCGCTCAGCCACCCCGCTATCGCTCTAGGGGTACCCTATCCGGTGGTACATCGGAGGTTACATTAGCATGATGTTTCCCGACAACGCAACGAACCTTGGTGTATTGCAACAAACCTCTCGATACAGGAGAGGTGGGGGGTGGATTTCATTCATACGTACACCGTTTATAGAACGAATATACTTTTTCTGGGCGTTGCGACCTTAGCGATCCCATTCAGAATGAATCAACTGACGATCCGAATCTATGCCTTCACATCCGACATCTGCTCGGGGAAAGGTAGAACCATAGCAATCCAAAGTGGAGTTAGCAACATCTCGGCACGATCAATCTGCTTTTACCGTCCCGAAGCCATCATCTGTTTAGGCCCAGACAACATAATCTTCTTTCTCCGCAGCATCGCTCCTATGATCCCACCCATTGTGGTGCGGAATTAGGAAAACCCAGTGCCTACCCTACCCCGTCCCGAAAGTGAGATATGGCTATTAAGTCGCCCATTTCTCAATGAAACATTGAGAGGGGATTTATCAATTCAAACTGAGAAATGGATTTCTCAATGAATGATAAGGGGCAGAAGTAGGATTTCTGACGAGCAATAAGCAGGCAGTAGAATTGACTCGAAAAAGCAATGCTATCAATCGTTTGCAAAAAGAGTATCTAGGAATCTCTAGAATAAAGTCAATGAATGAGAAGTTGTCGCCTCCGCTTCCCCAGAGCATATAGATCCAACAATCGAAAAGTATGCCACCTAGCGGAGTATATCGCTGTTCTGTCCGCATTGAAAGGCCTTTTTTTTATCCAAGACTTGGCTGGCTCACTCGAACTCGAAAAGAGTACGCGCGCTAGCGCCCAGCTGAAAAACGGAAGAGCGCGCTAGCGCACGTAGGCCGGAACAACCAGCTCCGAAAACTCCAGTGCGCTCCTGCGCACTCCCGTTTTCGGAGCTGGTAAGGCTCTTCTAGCGACTTTTAGAAAGAAGGCCTCGACGGTCGTCCTTCCGCGTATCTCACATAACGTCAGTTTATATCTCTTCTAATTAGACTTACCGCCCTTTCTTCCGTCCACTTATAAAACCGTACACAATCTATCGATCGCGAGTGTCTCCATTGGATGCTTCCATCTAGTATACCATCATTTCTTCCGTCAACAACTACGGCTTCTACGAGCACTCTTGATTCGAACGATCGTGAGTCTGTCTGTTTATCAATGACTCAATGGATGGAAAAAAGCCCATGGCTTACAGTTGACTACTTAATCTATCGGTCATAAGTGGATCGATATCTATTAGCTTTCACAATCGTGCGGATAATTTATCATTCCCAGGCTAGTCTTTCTGAGTAACTGAGTCTTCCACCGAAGGGGAAGGCCTCTACTCCAATAGGCTAGGGCTAGCTCTAACCCGGGGGTTATTCACTCGTTAAATCGAAGTTCTTTGTCAACTAAGGAGACACGATCTACTGTACTAGTTCAGTCTTGCCTCGATCATTCACTCAACAAGCACTCTAAAGTCTATCTGCTTGGCTAAGTCTTATCCTCACTCACTCATTCTGCTTCGGATTAGGTGGAGTCCCTATCCGTACAACAAGTGTGCACACTTCAATCTATAAAAGAAGGCTTTGTTGTTTTATATTAATGAAGCCGCGTTCGGGGTCTGAAATTCGCAGGAGGATCGTGTGCAGGGATTAAGCACGCTGAGGAAGATGGGGTAAGATATAATCTATTTTGAGTCTTTGCATCGAGAGAGATTGAAAGATTCAGAGTGGTCAATCAATGAATTCCTAACTTATGTCACTCAATCATTAATCCATAATCAGGAGATTTATCTTCGAACTAGTATACAATCGCGAATTAAGTCGGGATTGGATTTGAATTGAGAATTCTCTAAATCCCTCTACCCTTCGAGAATAGTACCAAGGCAACTATCCGTCAATCAATCCTTGAAGAAGAAGGCTTCCGAGTGGCCTAAATAATCCATTGATCAATCCTTAGCGGAGTCTACTGCGGATTCCTTCGAGCAAGGTTTCTTGAGTGATTCAGAGATGGCTACGGCTTCCTTCAGTCCATCGATAAATCGAGAAGAAGACAACGCCCTACTTAATCAATAATCTAAAACCATTAGAGAGTGCTTCTGCTTCAAATAGGGATTCCATGGATCGAGAGTGCTTTTCAGGGTTGACTAAAGACTTTGTTTGCAAGTCAGAATCTTACGTAAATAAGGGGGAATTCGTTCCGTAATTAGATAATTCCATCAAACCGTCCGAAAGTCACTCAGCTAGAATTCCATCCCATTCGCCTACTGATTCAAGTGATCGTGCTCGCGATCGCGAAAGATTGAATGTTATAACGACTTTCTATCGGTCGATCGTTCAGTCTAGCAAACAAACCCTCGCTCTAACTTCAAACAGAAATTCCCAAGCGAGGAGTTAAAGCTTAGGATTCCCGCCTTCCGTCAATCCAAAAAGGATTTCCGAGTGATTCGGAGTCCACGAAGACATCCTTCTTCCTTCCTTCGAGTACGAATCGATCTAAGCAGGCGGAAAAACGTGAGCGCACTCGCGCGATACGGCTTTTCCGCCGTATCTTGCGCCTTCCGTCACTCTATCGAAGTGTTCCACCTATCTATCCTTCCGTTGATCAATCAACTAATCAATCTTTCGAATGGGGTTCAGCGTCGACCATTGCATCCATCAATCTGTCGACCGGGGATGTTAGGATCATGTCTAGTTCTATCATTCATTCACTCCTTTTGTAAGCAATCTATCCTAAATGACTTAAATTCGACGTTTCCAATTCAATGTTTGAAAATTACATTTAAGCGATTCAGAGTGAACTGACGGACCGGCAGAAGGAATATTATTTGAAACCAACCCGACGGCGAAGACCGAACCGCATACCCTACTGAAGGCACCGCTCTCGTTCGGGCTTCCCAAAAGGGAATCCCTTCACGATAGCTCCCTTGGCCAACCTTTACTTGTTTCGCTTGTTAAGAGAATTTTCAATAAACTAGCGAGTCTAGCTTGCTTTGCTATGAGTGCTCGCTTGCTTCTATCTGACCAGCTCGAAAGGATATGTTTTTGAATCAAGCCAGCGTGCCTGTTCGCTCGCCTGCTCTTATAGCTCTACATAACATCCGCTCTCGTTAACTTACCTACCTGCCTGAGAAGGAAGAAAGACAGTTTGAATCAAGCCCCTGAGAAGGTTTGAATGAATCTAGCTTATTGCACTGCTTGAATCTCGCCTGCTCTAATACCTCCACATTACTTCCTGTTTCTCTTGTTTCTATTTTTCTTGTTCCTCTTCCTTCTGTTTTTCTTGTTACTGGTTTTAATCACGCCTGTTCTCTTCCTTCTGACCGGAAAGAGATAGATATTCTTTTTGATCCTAGGGCTAAGACGGACGGCATAGATTCTCATTCACTTGTGATCGCTATCGCTTGGGCTTGCCCCCGTGCTGAAAAACGTGAGCGCAACTTACGGCGATAGGGCGATACGGCTTTTCAGCAGAGCTGAGCCGTATCTTGCACCCTTCGCTACCGCTCCCATGAGATACCCTTTCCATAACTGACTGACCAGTTAGACAGATAGATTTCATTATCTTACTTACCGGAGGGAGGGTATTTATGAATCAAGCCACTGTTCGGACAGACCGGCACTGAACTGATGACTCGGTCGCTCTCCTTTCTGGACAGTATCCAAAGATAGCTCACCTTCCCGCTCCCTCAAACACTAGTTCTGCTTTTCTCGATTCCTGCCTGAGAAGGAAAGACAGATAGTTTGAATCAATCCATCCGGACGGACGGCATCGATTCTCTCATTCAGTTGTTACCGCTCCTAAGACATACCCTTTCCACTAACCAAGGAATGAGTTACTTACCGATTGGATTGAAGCGAGTTCCTCCATTTGCTAGTTCCGCCAACGTACAGAGCTCTTGGACCCCTACCCTAGTTCAGGCGATTACCTCAGATAAAGCGCTCTTACCTTTCCATCTAGAAATACAAAGCTATTACTACTTAAGTTAAGGCAACTATAATCTTTTTAGGCTTTCCTCAAATCCTGACTTACAGAAATTCAAACATCGATAAATCCTGAAATCAGGAAATTTTTACAACTTGATAAATCAAGAAATTGCCAATTTCTCATTCCATTTTCCAGTTCCAACTTGATCGATCCATAAAAAACGAGTCCTCTAAAAAAGTCGAAACCTTCTGAATGGCCCTTTTTACGCCCGGCCAGGTACCACTTTTAGGTTCATTATTTAGGCCTATCAAAAGTGTTATTTCAAAAAATAAGGAAGGAATTGGTCATACCTACTCAACTATTAGGTTATTTATCTACCTCAAACAACTGACTCGGTCTTCCCTCCCCGATTCCGGGAAGACCTCAGACACGAGTACCGCCAGTATCGGGAGCTCTCTCTTTTATCTCTGCTTCCTTTCCTTTATGTCGATCTCCCTCTTATGCCAGGTCGTTATAAATCTATTATCGCTGTTGTTGATGTTCAGTATTCCTTTCTTAGATGTGCCGTTTCCTTCCTTATGTATTTATGTCATCCTCTCTATTATATTGGGTCTGTTTCTACTCTGTCATTAGAGCTCCCTCACACATAAGCTCTCTTTTGAGGCAAGGGTATTTATCTATATTGACTAGTGCCATTGCCGGGAGGTTCCCTTTTTCTATTTATCATAGTTCCAGGTTCTCTGTTCCTGTCCAGTCGACACGAAACCTGCCTAGCATTGAATTGCAATTTAGAATTCGAGTTGCAGTGATACATGTCTCAAAGCTAGACTAGACGCATGGCTTAAAGTGGAACTGGTTCTGTCGAGCTGTTCCACCGTATGCATGCCGTTGACCAGCGTAACCGGTCAGGCAATGGCTACTCAAAAATGATAGAAGTTGAGTATTCACAGGGGATATAATGCCATTGGGTTCCTTTAACCCCTGGTTAGACGACCATTCTGGAATCATGGTTTCAACGAGCACCAAGTAATATAGGTTTTCGAATGGGATAACCAAAGGAGCTTGACTACTTGTTGAACTCTAACCAGACGGTGGGCGGGACCAAGATAAGAGCAGTTTAGAAAACAGATCGAGCTTCACACTGTGAAGAGAACGACTCGATTAACTTGTATGAGCGGAAGTGGTAGACCAATCCTATCACTACCAAGGTGGAACTGAGTCACCTCGTGAAAACGAGATTCGACATCCTTCACCAGGCAACAGGACCGTCCACCTGTTGGAATGAAGCCGGGACTCATGCCAAGAACGCGACCGCCCAGATACATAGGTCTAAGATAAGAGCTGGACCCGTTATCTCAACTACACAACGTTCAGGACCCGGGTGGATGTGTCCTCCAATGTGTAGTCCATCCGTAACAAGGAGTTCCATCTCTAAGACGTCGGTGAAATGCATGCATTTGGAACTCAAGAGAGAGTAGCGAGCGGTTGAAGGGAAGAGGTTAAGGGAGATAGGAGTACTAAAGAGAGTCACCCCCGTCTTCCTTGCTGGAGGGGAGGAGGAAATAGGAATAGATATAGAAGTCAAGGGAGTAAGCCCCCGTCCCTTGATTAGGTTTGAGTGAATGAGCCACTGCCTTTATTTAATAGGGTAGGGGATAGGATATTTTAAAATCTCCCTTCGGTAATAGAGCAAGGGAAAGAGTAAGATAGAGAATATCTAGATAGGTGCTAGGGTTTTGAGTTGTTGCTTGTCTTGGTGAGGAGGTAGGCTTAAGCTAATCCCTCATGCCTTCAAGCAAGTCTCGTTTCCTTATGATTAGGACTGTGGTAAACAATAGACAGGATTTAAAATAGGTCCTTCCTACGTAAAGCAAGGAGCAGGCTTTAAAATTCAACAAAGGCAGATTGAAACATATACAACACTTCCTACATTTCGATGCGCTGGTTGATCGAGAAGGAGCAAGAAAAGGTTTCTCACTTCAAATTGTTGATTCATCGCCAGAGATGGCTTAGAACCTAGATTCATTATCTATTTTATCTTTCCTTTCGAATACTCCCAGTTATCTCCCGGATCATTTTTCCTATCTAAAAGAATGCTATTGGATCAAATGACAAAGACATTGTTGTTTCCTGCCGGCTCGCGTTTCTTACCTAGTCTACTTAACGAATCCGCAGGTTCTCCTTCCTGCAGAATCTAGAAGTCAAACTAGACTAGGCGAGTTGGTAGAGGAACCCGACCCACCAAGCAAGTGAGGAGGCTACCGTCATTTTTTTATATATGTCTCAGGGAGACACTAGTCCACCCTCTCGAGAGTTTGAAGACTTCTGTCCAGAATCTTCCTGTGAACCAACGAGTTCAGTCGTGTTGCGTCACGAGTCTACAATGGGTCTCGGTCGCTTACGATCGTTTGGGGTATCCCCACAATACTTCACCACGTGCTTTACAAAGAGCCGGGCCGCCTCTTCTGCTGTGCAACTCAATGGTGCGGGGATGAAGGTAGCGTACTTTGAGAACCTGTCCACCACAACCGGACCCTAACTCCCCCACCTTTGGCAAGCGTAAATTGAAGTAAATGGATATGCTTGCCCATGGCCTATCTGGGACTGGTAAAGGTTCGAGCAATCCAACAGGCTTCGCTCGCTCGACACCTTGTCCTGCTTGCATACAAGGCGGGTCCTTACATACTTCGACATCGTCCATCATCCTTGGCCAATAATAGCCCCGTTCCAACAAGGCCTGCGATGCGTTCCTGGGTGACCGGCCCCTGTAGTAGTAATTGTGTCGTGGCACTCCTTGAGGAGTGACTTTCTCAATTCTCCAAACGTCAGGCACGAAAAGTCGATTCCCTTTTGTGACCAAGAGCCCGGTCCTTGATCCAAGCCGAGTTTTGCATTCCTTAGCTTGGTGCAAAAGGCTTCTCGCGGGTCCTTTTCAAGCCCATCTCGAATACGATGCGGTAGGGTACTCGTGACCCTGCTGGTGGCTGCCACTTCCTCACACTTAAATGCCGCCGGCTCTGCCTTCCTACTTAAGGCATCCGCGACCTGGTTGGTCCGTCCAGGCTTATACTCTAGCACCATATCAATCAAACTTGGCAAGTTTGTCTTGCTTGCCATCGTGCCTGTTTTGGCGTGAGTTTATTCTGGGTCAGGAAGTCACTCGTCGCCACATTATCCGTCTTGACCACGAATCGTGACCCGCCTCCACGTTCTCAAGCAGTGCACTATTGCTGTCATCTCCTTCTCTTAGACCGCGCCTCTCGGTCTCATTGAGCTTTCGGCTCTCATATGCGATAGGGTGACCTTCTTGTACTAGCACACCGCCGATGGCATAGTCTGACGCATCCGTGCGTACTTCAAATGGCTTAGTGTGCTCTGGCAACTGCAATACGGGGTCATCAATCACTGCCTGCTTTAGGTCCTCAAAAGCTCTTTGACACTCTTCCGACCAGTGCAGTGCCATGATCGGTCCGTCCGTCCTTCTTTAGGAGATTTGTGAGTGGCTTCGAGTAACCTACGATGAATCTTCGGTAATAGTTCACGAGCCCTAAAAACGATCTTAGCTCACTCACCTTGGTAGGTGCTTGCCACTCCTCGATGGCTCTGATGCCCATCCGAATGTGCCCTCCTCCGATCCAATGTCCTAGGAAAGAGAAACTCTTCCTAAAAGCCATTCTTTTAGGAAGAGTTTCTCTCGTGGGATATGTTCTTTACCCCATACTCTACGGGATGAGGTTCTTCCCCTATATAGGAAACATGAACAAGTATAGGTGCATCGTTAGATGGGGGTAATCCTGACCTGGGCATGTGAGATCCCATTCCACACGAATACCTAGGGGTCCGCACCACATTATACGGTCCCTATGCATATCCTGGAACCTAATAGGGGTAGTGCTAATAGGGTGGCGTAATAGCAAGTTAACCTATTGGTAAGAGACTATGTACCCCTGAGCTAGCAGTCAATGTGGGGTAACCAACTAGGCGCCCCCATTCCAACCATGATGCACTAGGGGCTGGAGTGCCCGTTTCCCATAACATGTGCGGCTACCAACAAGGGGGCACGGACGTGAGGATCCTCATTCCTTCCTACGCTACAAACTCAGTAAGACAA